CGATGGTTTAGATCAATCTTAACCGGATGATTATGTCATTATTTTTATGTTGACACAGGACTCAAAAATTAAGGAAATTACCAACTGCAAAGAGTCCCCTTAAATGGTAAAACGGGGTCGTTTATAAACAATTTCGATAAAAAAAACTAAGAAAGAGAACATCGCGAACTCTCTGAGAGCGAGCAGGAAAAAAGACACACTTTTGCCGCCTTGGTACTTAAGCACAAAAGCGGTTTCTCCATTTTATTCAATCGAATTTTTATTCACCCCTAATAGAATTAAGAGCTTTTTTATGTTTTTGATTGAATTGAAGAGAATTTTTTTTTTTTTTACATTCTATATTAATATTATTCCATATTCGAATCTGCTTGACTACTAGAAAAAAAACAGATTCCGTATTTGCTCTTTTCACTGATATAAAACCATAAAAATAAGAAAAAATATAGAGTCAATTTTTTGCACTAACCCCTTTCATGGATTCTATTCTTCAAAAAATGATTCGCCGAGAAGAGAGGTATTTTTATCTATTTTTTAGTCGAATTTGTAGAATACGATTGTGAGGTGTAGAAAGAGGGGTTGTATTGTATTTATTAATACATATGCAGATATAGTATATAGATCCTTCTTCCTCCTTATTGTCGTTCTATTCAGGGCAGCGTCGGTCGTGCTCTATCCAAAAATTTCCATTTTTATTCCAATGTATTTTATTTAATGAAAAATCGAAGCACGATAATTGACGGAGAATTCTCTATAGACAACATATAGAAATCAAATACCCCGTTAGATATCTGTGTAACAATTTCTATTTTCGGGTTTACATATACTCATAATTGTTGTTAGAATTTTAATTTAGTAGAATTAAGAAGGGTTTTTATTGAAAAGAATCCATATTGATGAGTTCTATATCAATTTGTATTTTATTATCTCAGTAGGAAAACTAAAATAGAGATTCAAATTCAAGAATTGCTGATGAATTAACAGTCAGCAGTCAATAGTTAATGGTTCAAATTTGTTATAAGTTTAGGTTTTTGTCACGGAAAATCCATATTTTTTTTTTCAATAGAAAAGGGAGGAGAAGTTTTTAGGCATCGTGTGTTTTGAGCTAGATGCAAAATGCAAGTCCAATAAAAAAAAAGTTCCCTAATCCAACCCAAAGGGGGAAAAGTTTCATCTATTTTGTATCCTTTTGGCGACATGGCCGAGCGGTAAGGCGGGGGACTGCAAATCTTTTTTCCCCAGTTCAAATCTGGGTGTCGCCTAATCAACAAAAGATTCGAAATCTCCTATTCTGTTCTGTTGATATAACTAGTCTAATTATTCCCCAGCAAGCAGAAGCAGAGAAAAACGACTCTTACTATTTGTTTGATTCTAAGTATAAGGTTTGGTGGTTTTTGAAAGGATTGTAAATCCCTGAATTCTAGACGCAAAAAAATATTCTAGGGATAGAAGGGGCGCAATTTATACACGGCCTCACGAGAGTCTCTGAATGCTTAGGCATTGAATCAATATTAGATTGGATGGATAATTGGTTTTTAAAAAGTACAAAAAGAAATTCTTTTCGGCAAACCCTCAGTCAAGAAAAGAACATAATCAACTTCCACCCGACTCTTTCACATAGACAATTGGAAGACATTACGAATTCGATCAAATGGGAAATAGAGGTATGGACTAGATAGTGATCTATCTTTTTATGCTTTTTACTTATCTTAATCTTATAACGATCGACAAAAAAAAAGAATAGGAATAAAAAAATCTATTCCTATATCTTCGATTAGAAACATTCCTTTGAGATATGACTCTCTATTTTGATTGTTGTGTTTAATCTTTCCCGATTCGAAATCATATAGGAATTTTTTATAAATGGGTTTGTTTATTGGATTGGTTCATCAAGAGTGTTGGGTCAGAATACCTTTTTGACTCTGACCAATTGATTCGACTATTATTAGTGAGGAATAATGTAAAAATTCCTTAATATTCATCGAAATAGAGGACATAATTCACATGGATATAGTAAGTCTCGCTTGGGCTGCTTTAATGGTAGTCTTTACATTTTCTCTTTCACTCGTAGTATGGGGAAGAAGTGGACTCTAGAGGTATTACTAATTTAATTGAGTTGATCACGAAAACTGTATCAATTGTTTTCTAGATCGTTCTGCAAAGCATTTTTAACGATTTAAAATAAAAATAGCATCATTTTTTAAATTTCATTGGATTCTATCCGAATTAATGTATTATATGAATAATACTTTTTCAATCAAACAGATATTTCAATGATTCCCTTTCTTTGTATTTTGAAAGGGAATACAGATGATAGGAAATTTATTCCAACCGAATTCTTCCTAAATTTTAGATTTCAACGAATGGGCTCTTACCAGAAGTATAGATGGACAATGAGGAAGATCGGACCCCCTTTTATTTCTTTCCCTCCTTACTGTTCAAAAAAGAAGTCGTTCTGTTAAGTGTATACACACTTTCTATGAGAAAGAATATAGAAATATTGATTGTTTAACGGGATAGTATAATAAGATCTTGTGTTGGGAGAGTCGCATATTGTGCATTTACCGCTTGTTTTATTATTTTAAAAATTGGATTTATGTCGACTCATTTCACTTCATGGTTCAAGCATTAAAACTCTGTTAAAAATGGATAACCTTTACTATTCTTTTTCAAAATTATTCGAAGAAGCTCTCATAGAAGTCCTGTCAATGGCTAAATCAATTACTTCTTCGAAATGCTAAATGAAAAAACCACTTTCTTATTATTTTATTAAGAAACTTTCCTTGATTGATTATTTCAATAGATACGGAGATTCATCTTGGAAATAATAAGAAATCGAAGAATTGGAAACATAAGAGTAAGAGCTCTCTTCCGATTATTTCAGATTGATCGTAACAAATAGATGTAGAAAAGAAATCGAATTGGGTCCTATGTACATTCCATATATGAAATTGATATTATTATTATTCTATTTCTATATATTATACATATTATATAGGGAGATAATATTGGAAAGTGATCGATATTAAGTTTTTATTATTGAGTATAAATTTCCATTTAATAGTAATTTAATAGTAGTATGGTAGAAAAAAAGAACGATTCATATATTTCTTTCTACCATACTATCAGATCCCATTGAATACTGCCGATTCGAGTCTGCTCATTACGTGAAATTGAAATTCTTTTCATTTTCTTTCTTCAATCATTGATGAGAACTCAGAAGTCGCGTTTCATTCTAATTTATTTAATGAATATGAATTTTTAATCATTTTGACTGACTGTTTTTACGTAAATGATAAGTAGAAAAGCAGTCGGAATTAGAATGAACAGTGCAGTAGCAATAAATGCAAGAATATTTACTTCCATAATCTCAGTGTTTTTTACTTCAAAATAACTCGGGATTTAATCCCATGGAGATGATAAATCTTTCGTCTGTAAATTCAATGGATGAATTATCCCTCTCGATGATATTGAATCGGATCAATATCATGAGATGAATAACAATATCAGACCTATCAAATCAATTCATCGTCGAGAATTGAATAGTATATACCATAGGAAGGTCTTTTATCCATATCGAATCCAAAATAGGATTCCTGATCCAATCAAGAATTCTTTTATTTATTATTAGGTTCCGTTCTTTCTTTTCTATAACCTACCCTACGCCTTCCTTGTATCATCATCAGATGAAGTATCATCTCACCACCGTTCGACTTCCATTAGTCACAAACCCAAATAATGAATCTATTATTCAAAAGGAATCATTCTTTACTATTGATTTTGTTTCTTTACTTCTCTTTATAAAAAGTTATAAAAAGAAGTCGAAAACAAATAAAATAAAAACAATAGATATGTTAAAATCGCAGTGAATTATTATTCGAAATCGAATAAAACATTACTATAAAATAGAAAAGAAAAAAGGAATATATTAGGTGATATATGATTTTTTCTATTATATCTGTCCTAGTTAATCCTGATTCACTATTAAAAGTATATTGATTTTTCTCAATCGAATAAGCAAATACTTTTGTTTGTAAATAAAGCATATTTGATTCCATCCACGGCGCATTGCTCCTTTACTATTTTTTTTATTTGAATTTAATAGAATAATACTAAATTAGTCTATATAGTAATATAATAAACAATAGAAGTGAGTGAAAGGGAAAAAAAGAAGTTAAGTTCTAAACTACATTTTTAATGATTTAATTTTCTTTTGAATACAAAGAAGTGTGATAAAGCTGAATCTCGGTAGAAAGGGTCTAATTTCCCATTTCTTTTTGGGTTTCGATGGAAACCCAAAAAGAAATGGGAAATAGGAAGGAAAAAATTCTGCATTTCGTCACTAAGAGGGATGGGGTCCTTGGTTGATCTTTAGCTTTCTTTTATCTTCCTTCCTTAGATGATTAGTACTGGGACAGATATATCAAAAGCTCAGTATGCAATTTTCATGAATTTTTTTTTTTCAAATTCAAATTCGTAATTGAGGTTACATAAAATCAGAACTAGAAAAGAAGATAGTTGAATCTAGAAAAGAAAAGTAGTCCAAGGGGGGGCTTCGATTAAATTCATTTTGGGTTGTACAATAAAATAATTTCTTTTGTGTATGTGCTCCCTGGAAATATAGGGTATTCTATTCCATATTCTGTTCCCTGGATCGGGAGCAATCGAAAAAGCAGACCCAATATTTCTTGGAATACTGAATATAATGCTACCAATAATTGTACTAATCCATGTATGTCTTTCTCCCATCAATCGGTACGAGTTCTAGTTGAAGTAATAAAAATTTGCATCTATATGTTTGATGAGAAATGCGAAAGAAAAAAAAGATTCCCCTTAGGAATGAAATCCGACTCTGTCACACCTTTCATAGAAAAGAGGGAGTTGAATTGATGTATTGATTGGATCCGTCGGGACTGACGGGGCTCGAACCCGCAGCTTCCGCCTTGACAGGGCGGTGCTCTGACCAATTGAACTACAATCCCAGGGAAATTAAAGAATATATC